CCCCAATTTTTATGAAATACAAGATGCCTATTGAATGATAGGAAATTTATCTTCACTTTAAAATAAATGGATGGATAAGGCATATTTGTACCCTCGGTTCTAGATCAATCGATCAAAGTAATTGGCCTTTTATTCGTATTATGCGTGGTTTAAAAATGAAAGACAATCGAATTAGGAATTCGTTGAAATTTTCAATTTAGGAAGATACTTTCATTTTGGATGAGCCGAGCCACTAGAATAGAATGAACCAATAAAATTTTGTATCATGAACTTTGTGTCGCGAATATCACTTATATGGACTCTAGAAAGTCATGTAATGTAGGGGGGGGGGTAAATGACGAAATAGAAAAAAAAGAAATGAGACGAAATAGGATTCTATTTGTCCTCGAATCTGAAATATATCTTTTCGAGTTTCCTACTTTACCTCCCCTCTACTTTATCATCCTTTTTTCGTCTTTCAACTAATTAATTCAACTTTTTTGAATATGAAGTATTCATATTGTTTTTCAATGCGAAGCGACACGGTCTAACCAAACAAACGTATACCCAAATAAACAAAGAAAAAACTCTTTCACATCTTTAGTATATGTCTAGACATCTCGAGGTCTAAGTTACCTATGTGTCATGATCTAAACAATTCATTAATATGTATATTCATCTATATCAATGAATCTCTAGAATGGATACTCATCTAAATCTAAATAAATCGTGTGCCAGGAACCAGATTTGAACTGGTGACACGAGGATTTTCAGTCCTCTGCTCTACCGACTGAGCTATCCCGGCCTTTCGCGCCGCAGTATCTACTCATGTTATTAGATAATAGGTTTCTATGTCAATTAAATAAAAGGCGAAAGGATATTACAAAGTGTTATCTAGGCCTCAGAATTTCTTGGATCTAGAAGACTTTGTATGTCAGTTTTAGTACAATAAAGAATATGTATTGTGAATCATTCAAAAAAGTTGAATACTCATCATTTGCTCAAAGCTGGTCATTTGTACATCTATCATTTCTATCACAAGACTTTTTAATAATAAAAAAAAATTATGCTCAGATACCTTTATGGAAAGAAGAGTAAATTAGGAGGAGAACCAATTTTGAACCGTTAACGAAAAAGAGGATAACTAGTTAGAGAATCAAATGAGCTTTTTTGGGGATAGAGGGACTTGAACCCTCACGATTTATAAAGTCGACGGATTTTCCTCTTACTATAAATTTCATTCTTGTCGGTATTGACATGTAGAATGGGACTCTATCTTCATTCTCATCCAATTGATTGGTTCTTCAAAAGATCTATCAGACACGGGGTAAATTTTAAATATGAATTTATGAAATTCATATTCGATTCTTTCTTCAACTTGGAATCAATTCACAACAATTATTCCATTTTTTTATATTCATATAAAAAAAATGTATTCGGGTCATCATTAATTCTTTATTTTCGATAGAGTATAGTATTTAATTTTTCAGTACGTATACATATGTATATACGTTTCTTCTTCATCCTTTTTGGAGGAGTAATCCTTATAACAATGCAACGAAGTCAACGACATTTGTTAGAATAGCTTCCATTGAGTCTCTGCACCTATCCTTTTTTTATTTGGAAAGCGGGAGTTGGCTCAGGATTGCCCATTTTTCTTAATTCCAGGGTTTCTCTGATTTTGAAAGTTCTCACTTAGTAGGTTTCCATACTAAGGCTCAAACGAATTAAGTCCGTAGCGTCTACCAATTTCGCCATATCCCCTTTTTTGATTCAAATCTCAGTTTAATGTACTCTTCCTTAGTTATTTCTTTTTTGATTATCCTCAAATCGTTGAATTGATTATATACCAATTCATATACCGAAAGGAACTTATTTATTTGTCTAGTTTCTTTCATCTCTACTAGGAGTTCATTTTTGATATGGGCCAATCACAACTAATTCTATATATTTTTTTCTCTTCAATTCAATATAAATTTATACCACCATATATATGATCCCTTTTCTTTTTTTTCCTATGTAATTTTGAATACTTAAAAGGTCGATTCTTTTCTTTTTTTCGTTCTAGTCTTCGAATCAAAGCATAATATCTATATGAATATTCTATTTTTATGTTATTCTTATACCATTCTATTTTTTTTTTCTTAAGGTAGATTCCTATAACTAAAATGGAAATTCATTAATTTTAATTAATAAATTTCATAATCTATTTTTTGTCTATTAAATATAAATTGTTGGGCTAGAACTAATAATTGAATATATATATATAGATTTTCGAAAATCTATATTCAAAAGATTATACAAATTCAAAAAATCTAATACAAATCTAATAGAATATTGAATACTAATAATTCAAAAAAATTCGAATTTGAAAATATATATATATATATAAATATATAATATATATAATAATATATATAATAAATAATAATGTATAAAAATAAAATTTTTTCACTATGGATTTCAAATTGATTTCATTTGAACTATTCATAAACGAATAGTTCAAATCTAAGATATATTTTTTTTTAATTACTATGGATGTAAAACTTCTCTTATGCGAGCCCGCTTAGCTCAGAGGTTAGAGCATCGCATTTGTAATGCGATGGTCATCGGTTCGATTCCGATAGCTGGCTTTTATCTATTTGTTCGATTTCTATTTTTTATATGAGTGAAACATGTTTCTTCAAAATCAAAGAAGAAAGACACCTTTTCTTTGTCAAAGGGTTTATGGTTTTTTATGTTGTATAAACTTACACCTATGAATAAAAGTTCAATGAAATAAAAGTTCAATGAAAGAGTTTAATTTCGGAAAAATAACTCAACTCAGAAAAGGATTTTTTATTATTTTCTAGTTTCGATATTTTCGAATCTATTATACATAATTAACATAATTATATTATCTATATTTAGAAATAGTTGAATTCTAAAAAAAAATTGTAATCAAATAAAAACTTTTTTTAGAAATGAAATTCTAAAAAAATAAAATAAAAATAGAAAAAGGGGCTGGCTTCGGATATTTATACAATTCATCTGATTATTCTTTGTAGTACAATATTTCAGAAATTTATTATTTAGTTCAGTTTTAATTTCGGTTTTTACTAAAATGAAATATCAATAAAAAAAAAAGAAGGAGTCTTTATGTCGCGTTACCGAGGTCCTCATTTCAAAAAAATACGCCGTCTAGGAGCTTTACCCGGACTAACTAATAAAAAGCCTAAAGTTGGAAGCGATCTTAGAAACCAATCGCGTTCCGGAAAAAGATCTCAATATCGTATTCGGCTAGAAGAAAAACAAAAATTACGTTTTCATTATGGTATTACAGAACGACAGTTGTTGAAATACTTTCGTATAGCTAGAAAAGCCAAAGGGTCAACAGGTCAGGTTTTACTCCAATTACTTGAAATGCGTTTGGATAACATCCTTTTTCGATTAGGTATGGCTCCTACTATTCCTGGAGCACGCCAATTAGTTAACCATAGACATATTTTAGTTAATGGTCGTATAGTAGATATACCAAGTTATCGTTGCAAACCCCAAGATATTATTATGGCGAGGGAGAAACAAAACTCCAAATCTCTCGTTCAAAATTATCTGGATTCATCCCCTCCCGGGGAATTGCCAAAACATTTGACTCTTCACCCATTCCCATATAAAGGATTAGTCAATCAAATAATAGATAATAAGTGGGTCGGTTTGAAAATAAATGAATTACTAGTCGTAGAATATTATTCTCGCCAGACTTAAACCTACCTTTATCAAAAAGGGTTTCGAAAAATTTGGCTTCCTTCGTGTTTGTACTAAAGTAAATTGATGTAAGATTAAGGTAAGGATTTTGGTCTGAATTTTCTCCTACCTATCCTTGTCCACCTTATTCCAGTATTTTTCGTACCACAGCAATTAGAAAAAAATCGATAGAAAAATCTAAGAAGGATCTAACTGCTATAATAATGGTATCTCCTGGTGTTTTATTTGTTACGGTCAACAATGTTGGTGAATTGAGTGAAATGCAGGTACGGAAAGAGAGGGATTCGAACCCTCGGTAAACAAAAGTCTACATAGCATTTCCAATGCTACGCCTTGAACCACTCGGCCACCTCTCCTTTACAATGATTATGACCCAGAAACCAAATAAATAGCGAGTTATGAATATTTCATATTTTCTTTAATGAAAGTTTTTTCTTGTGCTTGTCAAAGGCTAAACTCAAAAAAATCGACTCAATATTTGCAAATATGATGTTCCCGCCCTTTTTGAATATGATATTTATACCATATCAGAAAAAATCAATGAATTGGAAGGAATCAATAGATTGAGGGTTTTACTTTTTTTATAGACTATGATTAATGGATACCTTCAATCATGATTCCATTCCATTTAAACTCAACTTCGATTCCATATTGGTAGTTATTCTAGTTACATCGTAGAATTTTATTTTCCCTTCCTCTTTGGATCATAATTCAATCAAAGCCCTTTTTTGACTTAATGCATAGGAAGAATTCCTTGATTCTTCAGTTTCAATGAAATAGGAATAGTTTCATTGGTATACTACTCTATTTGGATTGGATGAATTCGAATTAGATTCCAATATTTCTTATTTATTCTTGCAAAAAGTATACTTTTGAGTATTTGATTCTAGCGAAATAGTAGTATAAGTCTCGTATCTTCATTTCTTTCATTTTTTGAAATGAATCCATTTTTATGCTATTTTGTATTGTATAATTCCTTTGTTTGTAGGATCATTTTCCCACGAGGGGTAATGAGAAGAATTGTAGAATGGATTGTTACCTATGTCTAGATCGCGGACAAATGGAAATTTTATTGATAAGACCTTTTCAGTTGTGGCCAATATTTTATTAAGAATAATTCCAACAACTTCAGGAGAAAAAGAGGCATTTACCTATTACAGAGATGGTGTGATTTGATTCTTTTTTTTTACAAAAAACTTAAAAACATAAAAGTTGAATATAGAAAAACTTATTATTTATAGGTTATTGAAAAAAAAATCTACGCTTGTTGAAGGTGAAGTTTAGAAATAGAACAATTCCTTCTGTCGTGTATCCCCGATTGATGCAGCCTCATATGCTTCCATTATCCATTTTAGTATTGAGCGAAAGGTTACACCTATTGGTTCTATATTACAGGTCAATCCCACTCTATTAGTATTAATAGGCAGCACGAGAGAAAAGCACTACACCTAGAAATCAACAAGATGAAAGCTTTGTTAAAAATAACTTATCCCCTTTCCTTATTTGGATTGGTAAAAGAATGGTTGGGACAACAAACATCCATCTCGTTCGTACTTTGGATACTCGTATAACCATCAAAGACTGTTGAAGTGACTAATTCCTGGAAATTAGGGGGCGTTGAGAACAAAGAAATTTTTGGAGTTACCTTTTCTATTTAGTAACAACACATTTGATGTTAACAGAAGTTCTTTCGCAGGAAGGTTGGCTAGAAATTTCATGCAAAAACACTAGCTCCGCTCAATTCATAATGAGAATATTTCAATCGGTTTTTGATTCCATGTATTGTATTCTCATTATGAATTAAATTTTAAGGGAGGAGCCGTATGAGGTGAAAATCTCATGTACGGTTCTGGAACGGAGATTCTTTGAATCGAATGACGACCGTAACGGATGTCAGCCCAATCTGAAGGAAATTATGCAGAAGCTTTACAGAATTATTATGAAGCTATGCGGCTAGAAATTGATCCCTATGATCGAAGTTATATATTATATAACATAGGCCTTATTCATACAAGTAATGGGGATCATACGAAAGCTTTAGAATATTATTTTAGGGCACTCGAACGAAACCCATTCTTACCACAAGCATTTAATAATATGGCCGTGATCTGTCATTACGTGCGACTATCTCCACTATAGAAAGATAAAAGGAAAGAAAGACCAAAAACCGGTTAGTAAATACGAATACATACGAAAAAGAAAGTAGGCTCTCTACATATACATCGTCCAAAACAACGATTTTTATGAGCTGTAGCAAAAAAAACTTCACAGGAGTCGAAATATGAAGAAATTAAAATATGCCTAGATACTTTATTCTATGGATAAAAAATCGAATTGCTAGAAAGGAAGCGCCGTAAAGATCAATTAACGAGGTTTGGATAAATACCTTACGATTAAGAAAAGAACTGCTTACTTATACCATTACCATAATATAATACAAATAAAAGTTAGGAATCTGCTTATGTAATAGAGGTGATCCACTCAGGTATTGAGCAGCGGTGTAGGATCAGATCCCAAAGATAGTAAGTTTTTTCTTTCTTATGAAGGAAGGAAAGACTTTTGCAAGAATTCTATATATATCAATTTCGATATGAAACCGAGATAGTTACCTTGCAGAAAATCGTAATGAAAGGAAGAAATGTCCATCCTTTCTTTATTCTGCTGAAGGTGGGATAAAAGATAAAACAAGGATTATGATTCTAAATAATCATTCAAGTTTGAAACTTATGCAATTACCTCTTTTGGTTAACCCGAAACCAAAAAGTGAGATAGAAATCACATTCAGTTCGAGAGTTAAAATGAATACCAAAAGAGTTGACTGCTGAGCCGTATGAGGTAGGAAACTCTCAAGTACGGTTCTAAGGGAAGGAACCTTCTATTCCGACCGGGGAGAGCAGGCCATTCGACAGGGAGATTCTGAAATTGCGGAGGCTTGGTTCGATCAAGCCGCTGAGTATTGGAAACAAGCTATAGCGCTTACTCCTGGTAATTATATTGAAGCACATAATTGGTTGAAGATCACGAGGCGTTTCGAGTAAAATTTTTCGAATTTTTGATCTTTTAGAATTAATGTTGTACCTCTGAGTCAAATCAAATTTCGTCGGGAATAACCAATCAACGAATTTCATTATATCTCTTCTTACTCAGTAATTCTAGTTTGTTTGGTATTTCATCGGTCTAAAGAATACACAGATCCAGTACAGAATAGATTTAGTTTTTTTTCTGCTATTAGCTATTATAATGTTATTTTATTAGATTATTGAAATTCGATTTAGAATTAATTAAAATAGTATTTTTTTTTTCATTTTCAAGAATCTATATTTCACATTAGATTACAGTTTATTAATTATCATTATTAGACAGAATTAGAGAATAGAGAATTCTAATATGTATATTTCATTTTTAAATGAAATATACATATTGTATTGCAATTAATTCTAATTAATTCGATTCGATAGAATAATCGAAATACTAAATTAAAATAACTAAAAAAAATAAGAAAAAACCTTCGAATATCTAAATCCAGATACCGGACAGAATCTCTGTAAAACATTAAGGGATTCTGTTTAAGACCTTCTAATTAATTAAGATTAAGAATAGGCTAGGTTGTACAAAAAAATCATTTTTTATGTCAATCCAAAGTCCAGAAAAGTTTTCGAATAAAAAAAGTGTCCGTTGAGCGCCTCACGGCTATGTCATAATAGATCCGAACACTTGCCTTGTCTCGACTTCCCGATCATAACTGTTCTAGTGAATAACTAAAGAAACTCGAAAGCT